TTTTTATTAATATTTAATTGAAAAAAAGTGAGCGTGGCCTTAAATTAAAAAAAAAGAAAAAATTTTATAAATTTTTTTATACTAGTAAAATTATCAGGAAATTGTTATTTATCCCCCTGTGAGGTAACAATTTTTTATATTATTCAAAATAATTAAGTTTTCTCTAAAATAAATATGTATTTTATAATAAGTAAATATTTTATATTAACGTTTATTAATATAAAAATTAATGTATAATAAATTATTTATATAATAAGTAAATATTTTATATTAACGTTTATTAATATAAAAATTAATGTATAATAAATTATTTATATTATAATAAATATTTATTAATTAATATATTAAATTTATTATTAATATTGAATCTATCCTCTTTACACAAGAGGATAGATTTATATTATTATAAGATATTTAATTATTATATTATATTAATATATTTATATTAAATTAAATAATTATTATATATAAAAGATTTAATTAATATTAATAAATAAAATTATAATTAAATAAACATTAATTAAACTAAATAATTATTATTTATATAAATATATTATTATAGTATATTAATAAGGATCTTCCTTTTTTTGTACCAAAAAAAAAAAAAGGAAGATCTAATTATATAATAAGATAAAGTATAATTAATTTTGAAAACCTGACTTATTAATAATATAATATTAATTATAAATAAAAGAGTAATCTTATTTAATTCATATTTAATATTATTAATATATATACATTAATAAGTATACAGCTACATATAATTATGAAATTATTTAAAATTATTTACTTATATAATATTATATTATGAATTTAATTCTCATAATTTAAAGTTTATTTATGAAATTGATGTTAATGTATAAAAATTTAAAATTATTATAAGTTAAAGTTAATTTAATTTATAAATTATATATTAATTATTAATAAATATAATATATTATATTATCCCAGATTATTTTTATTCCAATTGATTAATTATTGAAGATGTCGTCTGTATTTAGTTATTTATATAGAATAGTAAGTGGTGACCGTCTTAGGGCCAATTATGATGCCTTCTATATTGATTATTATTAATTAAGTATAGTAGCTATTATAGGCATGGCAAAGATATTTTTAATTCCCCCGATTAATTATTGAAGATGTCGTCTGTATTTAGTTATTTATATAGAATAGTAAGTGGTGACCGTCTTAGGGCCAATTATGATGCCTTCTATATTGATTATTATTAATTAAGTATAGTAGCTATTATAGGCATGGCAAAGATATTTTTAATTCCCCCGATTAATTATTGAAGATGTCGTCTGTATTTAGTTATTTATATAGAATAGTAAGTGGTGACCGTCTTAGGGCCAATTATGATTTGATAATTTTTAGTAGTTTGATTCTAGCTAATTTGTTAGCTTTTATGAAGAGTTACATGTATATTTATAAATTATTTATTTAAATCAGTAATTAGTATTTATAGAGTAAGGAGATTTATATGGGGTATTTTTTAAAAATGGATAAATGTTGTGCCAGCATTCGCGGTTATACAATTCATTTATGTTAATATTTTAGGTTAAGAATTATTATTCGTTAATTTAGGTTTATAATATATAAAAATTTAGGTGGAATTTATTTTTCAGTTTACAATCTTTTGAAATTATTTATAAACCATAATTTAAAACTAGGATTAGATACCCTATTATTTTTGGCTTGTATAGTGCAGGACATTATTAGTTATATACTATGAAACTCAAAGAATTTGGCGGTGATTTATACCTATTTAGAGGAATCTGATCTTTAATCGATAAACCACGATATGTTTTACCTCTTAATTATTTGTATATCTCTATGTAATAGAATGTTTTATAAAGGATATCTTCTTTTATATCTTTAAATTATTTTAGGTCAAGGTGCAGTTTTTATGGCGGATAGTTTGGATTACTTTAGTTTTATTTATTAATTAATTGATTAATTTTTTGTTAATGATATTAATTAGGATTTAATAGTAATTTGAATTAATTAATTCATATGAATAAAGTTTTGATTCATGTACATATCGCCCGTCACTCCTAATTATAGGATAAGTCGTAACAAAGTAATTTTACCGGAAGGTAAGGTTAGATAAAGCAAGATGTAGCTTATAAAAGTTTATTACTTACATTAATAAGAAGATTATTAACATTAATTCGTTTTGATATTTATTTGATTTTTTTTTTTTTTTTTTTTTTTTTTTTTAGTTTAGGTTTTTTTAGTATTTTAAAAGAAATTATTTATTAGGTTTAATCTGATAAGGGTTTATTTTTTTATTAAGGAATAATTTTTAGTACCTTTTGTATCAGGGTAATTTTAAAAATTAAATTTATATTTTTTTTTCCCGAATTGAAATGATTTATTTTAAATTCTATTAGTTGTTTAATAAACTTTAGTAATTTTATATTGGTAATTAAAGGTTATTCGTTTTTTCTGATATCTGGTTATTTAAGATATAATTTAATTATAGATTTTATTTAAGGTCTTATTTATATGGGGGATAATCTCTATTTTTTATTAAAATTTTAATTAATAAATTTTTTTATATTTTTAGTATTATAAATTTAAGTTTGTATTAAATTGAAAATTTTTTTTTAAGATTTTATATTATTTAGTTTTTTATTAAGTTTTTATATTGAATTTTTGTATTTAATTAATATTGATTTAATTAGTATAATTTTTATTTGATTTATTATGAATTCGACAAATATTAGTGTTCAACTGTTTATCAAAAACATTTCCTTTAGATTAATTTTTAAAGGTAAGTTCTGCTCAATGATTTATTTTTAATAGCTGCAGTATATTGACTGTACAAAGGTAGCATAATAATTAGTTCATTAATTGTGAACTGGAATGAATGAATAAATGAAATGCTTGTTTTATTTATTTTATTATTAAAATTTTATTTTTAAGTTAAAAAGCTTAATTAATTTTTAGGGACGATAAGACCCTATAGAGGTTTAATTTTAATTTTATGTAAAGTTTATATATTGTATTATTAAAATTTATTTTTATAGATTTAATATTTTATCTGGGGCGGGTAATAAATTTTAACTTTATTTTTTTAATTCACTAATTTGTGAATTTTTTGATCCAATTTAAATTTGAATATAAGAAATAGCTACCTTAGGGATAACAGCGTAATTTCAATGGGGAGTTCTTATTTATATTGAAGTTTGCGACCTCGATGTTGAATTAAGATTAGATTTTGGGGTAGTTTTTAATTTTCTAAGTCTGTTCGACTTTTAAATTCTTACATGATTTGAGTTCAGACCGGTGTAAGCCAGGTTGGTTTCTATCTTAAAATTTATATATTAGGTTAGTACGAAAGGACCATTTAATTCAATTTCTTTTATTGTTTATAATAGAATGTTGATTTGGCAGAATATATTTATGCATTAAATTTAGAATTTAAATATATAATTAATATTATATTCAATAATTTTTATTTTAATTTTTTTTATTTTAATAGTTATAGTATTATTGTCTGTTGGGTTTTTTACTTTATTAGAGCGCAAGGTACTCAGATATTGTCAGTTACGGTTAGGTCCTAATAAGGTTGGCTATTGTGGTGTTTTTCAACCTTTTAGTGATGGTATAAAGTTATTTTTTAAGGAAACTTCTTGGCCATTAAATTCTAATATTTTAGTATACTATTTTTGTCCTTTATTTAGATTAATTCAGTCTTTATTTATTTGAATTCTTTTTCCCTTTTATATTAATTGTGTCGAGTTTAGGTTTGGATTATTATTTTTTTTAAGGTGTTCAAGGTTAAGTGTGTATTTTTTAATAATTTGTGGTTGATCTTCAAATAGAATTTATTCTATTTTAGGTTGTGTTCGTAGAATTTCTCAGTCTATTTCTTATGAGGTTGCTTTGGCTTTAATTTTATTTTGTTATTTTCTTTTAATTGATAGATACACTTTTTATGATTTGAAGTTGTTTCAGTTTTATTTATGGTTTAGTTTTATTTCTTTTCCTATATTTTTTTGCTGACTTTCTTGTTGTATAGCTGAAACTAATCGTTCTCCCTTTGATTTTTCTGAGGGAGAGAGAGAGTTAGTTTCTGGGTTTAATGTTGAGTATGGCTCGGGTGGTTTTGCTTATTTATTTATTTCAGAATATTCAAGAATTATTTTTATTTGTTTAGTTACGGTTATGCTTTTTTTGGGTGGGGATTATGTGTCTTTTTTTTTTTATATAAAGTTAGTCTTTATATGTTATTTCTTTATTTGAGTTCGTGCTTCTTTTCCACGTTATCGATATGATAAATTAATGTTTTTATCTTGGAAGTGTTATTTACCCATCAGTTTAAATTATGTATTTTTTTTTTGTTTATTGAAGTTGTTAATTTTTTATCATTTTTTTTTGTGAAGTTATTAAATTTTTATATCTTTCTTATATTTTCAAAATATACGCTTTTTAATAAGCTAAATAACTATTTTATTTAGTTATGTAATCTCATATTTTAGTTAAAATTGGGTCAGTGACAAAATATAAAAAGTATATTAGTGTTAGTATTAATCCTGTATTTCTATATGGTAGTTCTACTGGTCGTGCTCCAATTCATGTTAATAGAATTACTAAAGTAACGTATATTCAGAAGTTGATTTGTCTGATAGGGTAAAATTCAATTCCTTTGAATTTTCTTTTTATTGTGAAGGGTAGGATAATTAAAATTAAGATTGATACGAATAGTGCTATTACTCCCCCTAGCTTATTTGGAACAGATCGTAGAATTGCATACGCAAATAGGAAGTATCATTCAGGTTGGATATGAATTGGAGTAATTATCGGGTTAGCAGGAGTGAAGTTATCTGGGTCGGCTAATATATAAGGTTCTATTAAATTTATGGACACAAGTATTATTATTACTATAGAAAATCCTATAATATCCTTAATTGAGAAATATGGGTGAAAAGGAATTTTATCAATATTTGAGTTTAATCCAATTGGGTTGTTTGATCCTGTTTCATGAAGAAGTATTAAGTGAATAATTGTTATAGCTGAAATTAAGAAGGGAAATATGAAGTGTAGTCTAAAAAATCGTGATAAGGTTGCATTGTCAACTGCAAACCCCCCCCAAATTCATTTAACTAATATATCACCAACATAAGGAATTGCAGATAGGAGGTTAGTGATTACTGTGGCCCCTCAGAAAGATATTTGCCCTCAAGGTAATACATATCCTAGGAAGGCTGTTGCTATTGTTGTTAAAAGTATAATTAGTCCTATAATTCATGTTTTTTTTATTTTGTATGATCCATAGTAAATTCCACGTCCTGTATGTATATATAAGCATATAAAGAACAATGATGCTCCGTTTGAGTGTAAAGTTCGTATTAATCAACCGTAGTTTACATTTCGTGAAATGTGTCTAATTCTGTTGAATGCTATTTCGATATTTGAGGTGTAATGTATGGAGAGTATAATTCCTGATAATAGTTGAATTATCAAACATAATCCTAGTAATGATCCGAAATTTCATAACGTAGATAAATTAATTGGTGCAGGTAAATCAATTAGGGAGTTGTTAATAATTTTGATTAGTTGATTTTTTTTCCGTAATGATTTATTCATAATTTTTTGATCGAAGTGGACCTTCATGGTGTTTAACAATTTTTGCAATTACAATTATTGATAGGAGTAAGTAAAAAACTATTATTATGGTTATCATTATAGTTTTTCTATATATTTTTCTTATTGAAATTTTTTCTAATTTTTCTTCGATTATGTCTTGTTTTTCAAGTATTTGCTCTTCAATCATTATTTCATCAAGTACAATAGCTAGAATAAAAATTATTAATATTGATTTTATGTTTATTTTAAATTTTTCGTTTGATGCGATTCTTCTTATATATGTAAAAAGAATTAATAATCCTCCAATTATTATTAAGAATGTAATTATAATGAATCATGATGATACTATTATTTTATTTATAATTAAAATTACTAGTATGGTTTGTACTAATAGGGAGATTCCTATAGACATAGGGGTTTTTATAATTAGGGTTAATGTTGACGTTATTATTATTAATTTCATAATAGTTATTTTTATTTCATCAAGTAGTTTATTAAAATAAAGGTTTTGGAGGCTTTAGATATCAAAAATTGATCTTGGTGATATATTAGGGATTTAAAGTCCATTAATAGTTTACAAAACTAATATTTTAATTAAATTACTAATATATATAAATATATAACTAATGAGTTTGGTTTTGATTTATTTAATAGTTATGGGTCTATTTTGTTTTATTTTTATTCGTAAGCATATTTTATTATGCTTAATTAGGCTTGAATTTATTGTTCTTTATCTTCTTTTTATGATTTTTATTTATTGTCTTATATATGACTATTCTTTTTATTTATATATTTTATTTATAACTTTTTTTGTATGTGAGGGTGCTTTGGGCTTATCTGTCTTGGTTTCAATAATTCGTAGTCACGGTAATGATTATCTAAATTCTTTAATGTTATGATAGGTATTATTTTTTATATAATTTTTATGATCCCTTTAATTTTTATGAATTTAATTGTTATTATTCAGTATAGTTTTTTTCTAATTTTATTATTACTGTTTGTTAAAAATTTTGAATTTTTTTTTTGTAATTTGAGGTATTTATTTGGATTGGATTATTTTTCTTATTGATTAATTGTTTTAACATTTTATATTACTTGTTTAATATATTTATGTTGTATAAGGTTTTCACTTAGAATAAGATTATGTTATTTAATTTTTGTTAATTTTTCTCTTTCTTTTTTTTTGTATTTAGTTTTTTGTTTTTTAAATTATTTATTTATATATATGTTTTTTGAGTTTAGTTTAGTTCCGTTGTTTATTATTATTATAGGTTGAGGTTATCAACCTGATCGTCTTATTTCAGGTTTGTATCTTTTTTTTTATACATTATTTGCTTCTTTACCCTTGTTCTTATTTTTAATTTATGTGTATGATATTTATGGTAGATTATTTTTTGATTATTCTTATGGGGTTAGTTTTAGGTTTTTCATTCATTTAGTTTCTGTTTTTGCTTTTATGGTAAAGTTACCTTTATTCATGTTTCATTTCTGGCTCCCTAAGGCTCATGTTTATTCCCCTATTTTTGGTTCTATAGTTTTAGCAGGTATTTTGTTAAAGATTGGGGGTTACGGTATTATTCGATTTATGTTTATGTATGAATATATTTTTAATAATTATTCTTATCTATGGTATTCTTTGTCGTTATTTGGTTCTTTACTTGTAAGTTTAATTTGTTTAATTCAGGGTGATATTAAGTGTTTAATTGCTTATTCTTCAGTAGCTCACATAGGTCTATCTTTAATGGGTATATTAACAATAACCAAGACAGGCCTTGTAGGTTCTTATTTTATAATAATTGGGCATGGCCTTTGTTCTTCTGCGTTATTTTGTTTGTCTAATATTAGTTATGAACGTTTTGTTAGTCGAAGTTTTTATTTAAATAAAGGTTTAATTACTTTTATACCAAGAGTTTGTTTATTTTGGTTTATTTTTTGTTCATTTAATATGAGATGTCCTCCTAGATTTAATTTTTTAAGAGAAATTTATATTATTATTAGCATAATGATGTTTTGGGGTGGTTCGGGGTTTTATTTTCTTTTAATTTCATTTATTAGAGCTTTTTTTAGTTTTTACTTGTTTAGATATTCTAATCATGGAATTTTTCATAATTCATATTGTTTTTCTTTTGTAACTTTACGTGAGTATTTTTTATGCTTTTTACATTTGGTTCCTATTATTTATTTAATTATAATTGTTGACTTATTTTTTTAATTTAAGTATTTTATGTAAAATAAAGATTTGTGGAATCTTAGATGCTAAATTTTTTTAGTCTTAAATCTATGTTTAATATAAATTATTATGTTATTTATTTTTATATATTTTTTTTTTTTTCTATTTTTATGTTATATTTTGGTATTTATTTTTTTTGTTTAGATTTTTATCTTTTTTTTGAGATTAAATTATTTTCTTTAAATTCTGTTATTGTTTATTATGTTTTATTTTTCGATTGAGTTAGATTAATTTTTTGCTCAGTTGTATTATTTATTTCTTCTATAGTTATTTTATATAGATCTCAGTATATAGGTTATAATAGATATTCTTCTATACGTTTTTTGTATTTAGTAGTTATTTTTATTATGAGAATATTGTTGATAATTATTAGTCCAAATTTGTTGAGTATTTTATTAGGTTGAGATGGGCTGGGGTTAGTTTCCTACTGTTTAGTAATTTACTATAGTTCTGTAAGTAGGTATTTGTCTGGTTTAATCACTTGTATAACTAATCGATTGGGAGATATTGGTATTTTAATTTCTTTAAGATGAATATTTAGTTATGGGGGTTGGCATTTTATTTTTTATAACGGTTATATAACTTTTAATTTATTTATTATTTTATCTTTCTCTTGCTTTACTAAGAGAGCTCAAATTCCCTTTTCTTGTTGACTTCCTGCAGCTATGGCTGCTCCTACACCTGTGTCAGCTCTTGTTCATTCTTCAACTTTAGTTACTGCTGGTATTTATTTATTATTTCGATTTTTTAGTAATTTACTTGTTATGAGGAATTTTCTTTTATATTTGAGTTTATTTACATTAATTTTTTCTTCTTTTTGTGCAAATTATGAATATGATTTAAAAAAAATTATTGCTTTATCTACCCTAAGACAATTAGGATTAATGATAACTTCATTATATTTAGGTTTACTTGATTTAGGTTATTTTCATTTATTAAGTCATGCAATGTTTAAGTCTATATTATTTTTGTGTGCCGGTATTTATATTTACTATATGTATGACAATCAGGATATTCGTATAATAGGGTCTCTATGTATGTTTATACCTATTACTTCTGTTTGTTTTAATATTTCAAGAATGGCTTTATGTGGTATTCCTTTTCTTTCTGGTTTTTATTCTAAAGATTTTTTTGTTGAAATGTCTATTTTCAGTAGGTCAAATTTTATTTTTTATGTTTTAATTTATTTAAGGTTAGGTTTAACTTGTTGTTATTCTTTTCGTTTATTTTATTATAGAATATTTTATAATATAAATTTTATTAGGTTAATGTGTTTTCAGGATGGGCTAGATTATATAAAATTAAGTATTTCACTACTTTCACTTTTTTCTATTTCTTTTGGATCTTTTTTCATTTGAATAATAAATTGTGATATAATATTTTTTTTCCTTCCCTTTTATGTAAAAATTTTAAGTTTTTTATTTGTCTTACTAGGGTTTTTTTTTGGGTTAGAAATTTTTAATTTTGGTTATTTATTCAATTTGAACTATTATTATTTTAATAGATTTATATGGTTTATAAATAGTCATTTATTTTATGTATATAGTATTTTTTATAATAGTTCATGATTTTTAGAATCTATTTCTTATTGGGGTGAATATTATGGTGGTTACGGAGTTTCTTATTTTTTAGTTAGTTTTTCTAATTATATTCAAAATTATATTTTTTTTTCTTTTAGAGTTTCTCTTTTTACTTATTTCTTGTGGTTAATTTTAATTCTTTAACTGTAATAGCTTAAATTAGAGTGTAATATTGAAGATATTAAGGTGAATTTTATTCTTGCAGTAATCCATAAGTTGGGAGACTTTTTTTTTATTGAAAATAAAATGTTTTATAATTAAACTATATGAATTTATTAAGAGGTAAACGGAGTTAAACCGCTTTAAAAATTAGTTAGAAGCTATTTTTATTCTTTTCCCCTTTTAATTGGAACAATGTTCATTATTTTTATTAACAATAAAATGCCTCTAATTTTGGCTTCAATTAAAACATGAAGAATTTTTTTCTTTAATTTTAGGTCGAAACTAAATGTAACGTTTTACTTCAATGTTAAAGATTAACTTTTTAGTACTTTTTAATTGCAAATTAAATGTTATTTTTAACTATAATCCTAGTTGGTTCATTTTAGTATTCCTTGAAATCATTCGTTGTATAATCCTACTAATAGTGTGATTAAAACTACATACGATGATAGTATTCAAGATTTTAATATCACGAATTTTAACGAGAAGATTATTGGTATAATAATAATAATTTCAATGTCAAAAATTAAGAATAGAACTGCGATTAGGAAGAAATGAATCGAGAATGGTAAGCGTTTATTAGATATTGGGTTGAATCCACATTCAAAAGGACTTGATTTTTGTTTGTCGATAATTATTTTTTTTCTAATTAATATAATTATAAGAGTAAGTATAATTGTAATTAAGAAAATTATCAATATATAAAAAAGAGTTAGGTAAATTATTTACTTCAGATTTATGAGCTTTTTAGTTGGAAGCTAATTGTACTAATTATACTAAGTAAATTTATCTTCCTCATCAATAGATTAATATATATAAGAATAATCAAACTACATCTACAAAATGTCAGTATCAAGCTGATGCTTCAAATCCGATATGGTGTTCATTGGATATATGTAATTTGTTAATACGTAAAGTTGATACAATAATAAATACTGTACCAATGATTACATGAATACCGTGAAAACCTGTTCTTATGAAGAATGTAGATCCGTAAATTGAGTCTGATATTGAGAATGGCGATTCGTAATATTCATAAAATTGTAAGAATGAAAAGTATAATCCTAGCATAATTGTGATTACTATTCTTTGTATAAGTTGGGAGTAATTTTTGTTAATGATTGCGTTGTGGGCTCAAGTTATCGATATTCCAGATGAAAGTAGGATTATAGTGTTTAATATTGGGATATTTATAGGGTTAAAGACTTTAATTCCTATTGGTGGTCAGATTATACCAATTTCTATATTAGGTGAAAGTCTACTGTGTAGGAATGTTCAAAAAAACGATGAGAAGAATAAGATTTCTGATGTAATAAATATAATTATACCAATTTTTATTCTTGAGGATACTCTATTGGTGTGTATTCCCTGGAAAGTTGATTCTCGTGTAACGTCTCGTCATCATTGAATTATGGTTAGTAAGATAATTAAAATTCCAATTAATATTAATGTTAAGTTATTTTTATGAAATCATATAATTATTCCTGATGTTGAAGTTATTAATCCTAATGATCCTGAAATTGGTCATGGCCTATTATCTACTAGATGGAATGGATGATTTTTCATTTAGATTTCTCTTGAATATAAAGTTCTGAGTGTTATGAATACGTATGCTTGGATTATTGCCACTGCTGTTTCAAATAATATTAGGGTGATAAACATAATTATAGATATAAACATTATAACTATTCTTATCGAGCAGTTGTTTCCTAAGAGTGATATTAATAGGTGCCCAGCAATTATATTGGCTGTTAATCGAACGGCTAGTGACCCTGGTCGAATTAGATTACTAATTGTTTCAATTATTACCATAAAAGGCATTAAAATTCTTGGAGTACCTATAGGTACTATATGAGTAAATATTTTATTTGTTTTGTTAATTCAGCCATATAGTATTATACCTAATCATAGAGGCAAGGCTAAGGTTAATGAATAAACTAAGTGAGATGATGAAGTGAAAATGTAAGGTATAAGTCCTATTATATTGTTAATTAAAATTAGTAGGAAGATTCTAATTAACATAATTCTAGTTCCTTTATATTTTATAAGTATTTTGATTTCGTTATTAATTATTGAAATTATTTTATTAAAAACTATTATTTGCTTGTTAGGTAGATTTCAAAATTTAAGAGGTAGAATAATTGTAATTATAAAAATTCTAATTCAGTTAAGTGATAAAGTTCCAGTGCATGGATCAAATGTTGAAAATAGATTTGTTATCATTTTCAATTTAAGTTGTTTTTTTTAAGGAGAAGATATTTTTTGATAAAAATATTTTTATTAAAGTAAATTGTTGATATAGTAATTACTATGCTAATGTTAAATAAAATTCTTAATGTTAATCATCATATAGGTGCTATTTGAGGTATAAAGAGTTATTTCATTTGAAATAATTTTAACTTGACGGATTAATGTTTTTTAAACTAAACTCTCCCATTAGAAGTATTCGCTTCAATTACTATAATTTGGTTTAAGAGACCAACACTTGCATTTAAGTAATCTAATGAGTTATTTTTAACTCAATTTAAGAAAGATTTGAAATTAACTGACTCTATAACAATTGGCATAAATCTGTGATTTGATCCGCAAATTTCTGAGCATTGACCAAAAAATAGTCCAGGACGTGAAATTAAAATGTTTCCTTGGTTAATTCGTCCGGGTGAAGCATCGATTTTAATTCCTAATGATGGAATTGTTCATGAATGAATTACATCTGTTGATGAAATTAGGATACGAATTTGTGTATTAAATGGTAATACTATACGGTTATCGGTGTCTAGTAATCGAAATTCATAATTTTCTAATTGAGAAGTAGGTTTTATATAAGAATCAAATTCAATCGATTTGAAGTCTGAATATTCATAAGATCAGTATCATTGATGTCCTATAGCTTTAACTGAGATTAAGGGAGTTTTAGTTTCTTCAATTATATATAGGATCCGTAATGATGGTATAGCAATAAAAATTAGTATTAATGCTGGTGTTAAAGTTCAAATTAATTCGATTATCTGACTTTCTAGTAAAAATCGATTATTAAATTTTGTTAATATAAGTGTTATTATAATATATCCAACTGTAACTGTAATTATTATAATAATTATTATTGCATGATCGTGGAATATAATTAATTGCTCTATTATAGGTCTGGAAGGGTCTTGAAATATTACATAAGTTCATGATTTAATTTCTAATAAAATATAGTTATTTATAAATGAAGCTTAAATTCACTGCATAGTGATTTCTGCCACATTAGATTAATTTGTTATAATTGGCAATTCATTGTAAGAATGTTCATTTGGAGGAGTCGATTGTATTCATTCAATTGAAGAATAATTATAAGTTTTAAAAATTGGAATTCGCTTAGAAATTATTCTTTCTCAAATTATGAAGATTAGCATAAAAATTCTGATCATTGAAATTAATCTTCCAATTGAGGACATAGTGTTTCAAGTAGTAAATGTATCAGGGTAGTCCGAGTATCGTCGTGGTATACCCCTTAATCCTAAGAAATGTTGTGGGAAGAATGTTAAATTTACACCCATAAATAATGTTGAGAATTGAATTTTAAGCCATTTGGAGTTTAAAGTAACTCCTCTTAGTAAAGGGTATCAATGAATGAATCCTGCCATAATTGCAAATACTGCACCTATTGATAATACGTAATGAAAGTGAGCAACTACATAGTATGTATCATGTAAAACAATATCAATAGATGAATTTGATAGAATAATTCCGGTTAAACCACCAATGGTGAATAAGAATACAAATCCTGCCGACCATATTATTGAAATTGACATTTTTAAAGTTACCCCATGTATTGTTGCCAACCACCTAAATACTTTAATACCAGTTGGTACAGCAATAATTATAGTTGCTGATGTGAAGTAAGCTCGAGTGTCTACATCTATACCTACTGTAAATATGTGGTGAGCTCATACTACAAATCCAAGGATTCCAATTGATATTATAGCGTAAATTATTCCAATGTAACCAAATGATTCGTTTTTACCTCTTTCTTGTATGATAATATGTGAAATCAATCCAAATCCAGGTAAAATTAAAATGTACACTTCAGGATGTCCAAAGAATCAAAATAAATGTTGATATAAGATTGGATCACCCCCTCCTGATGGGTCAAAGAATGAAGTATTAAAATTTCGATCTGTAAGTAATATAGTAATAGCCCCAGCTAACACCGGAAGTGAAAGTAATAGAAGGATGGCAGTAATAAGAACTGATCATACAAATAAAGGCGTTTGGTCTATTTTTATTCCTGGTGATCGTATGTTTATTACAGTAGTAATGAAATTAATTGCTCCTAGGATGGAAGAGATTCCTGCTAAATGTAGTGAAAAGATTGCAAGGTCAACTCTTGCGCCTGAGTGGGAAATATTGGAGGATAGAGGTGGATATACTGTTCATCCGGTCCCCGCACCTATTTCAACTATAGATCTCATTATTAACAAAGTAATGGATGGGGGTAGAAGTCAAAATCTTATATTGTTTAAACGAGGAAAAGCTATGTCTGGTGCAGCAATTATTAAAGGTAAAAGTCAATTACCAAATCCCCCGATTATGATTGGTATAACTATGAAAAAGATTATAATAAATGCATGAGAAGTAACAACAACATTATATACTTGATCGTTATTGATAAATGAACCTGGTTGTCCTAGTTCGATTCGAATAATTATTCTCAGCATTATACCAACTATCCCTGACCATATACCAAATATGAAGTATATAGTTCCAATATCTTTATGATTAGTGGAAAATAATCATTTAATCATTAGGGTGTCTGACTAAAAGAGGTAAACTGTAAATTTATTTATGAATTAAATTCCCTTAATAAAGTTTTATATTTTATTCTAGAAAATTTTGAATTGCAAATTTAAAGATGGTTAATTTAACCTAAAACTTAAGACTTACTTAATATTTTTTGGTAAATTTAACTTTGAAGGTTAATAGTTTGTTTAACTTAAAATCTTAAGTCTTAAGTATTAACAATAAAGGTATTATAAAAATATTAATTATGATGATTCAGCTAGATCTTTTTACTGTTCTAAATGCCTTTCACTTTATTGAGGATGATGCAAATAAGATGGAAACAAATGATAAACGCAGATAGTAAAATATTACCAAGACTGAGGATATAATTATAATAATTCTAATCAAGAATTCTTTTCTAGATATTATTATTTGAATAACTATTAGCTTTAATATAAATCCTATCATAGGAGGCATGCCCCCTATACTGAGCATAGCAAGTCAGATATTTATTTTTGATCTTATTTTTTCTTCATTAAGAGACAATTGATTAATGTAATTAATTTTTATTTTACTTAAAATAAATAAGATTGAAATTAGTATTAGTGAATATGTTCCTATGTAGAACCATCAAATTGAGTTTGTTGAAATTGAGGCTAGTATGAAACTTATATTGAAAATTGAAGAGTAACATATTATTTTTCGTAAGGATATTTGGTTTAATCCAAATACAGAGCCAACTAGAAGAGAAGTTATAATAAATAAATTATTTTTAAATATTAAGTATCTAATTATATTTAATGGTGCAATTTTTATTAAGGTGAGTAGTAAAAATATAATTATTAGTTCTACACTTTCAATTATTTCAAGAATTCAGTTGTGAAATGGAGCAATTCCTATTTTTAATATCATTGATCTAGTTAAAATTATTTGATATTCAATTTTTGAATTAATTAACAATAATAATACCCCCAATATTATTATTGATGAACTAATTCTTTGAATTATAAAATATTTAACTGATGCTTCTGATGATAAAAAATTATTATTCGGAATTATGGGCATAATAGATATAATTGAAATTTCTAAGCCTGTTCAAATAGTAAGCCAATTATTAGCTGATAGTGATATAATTGTTCCTATAATTGTTACATGTAAAAATATTAATATATTAAAATTTTTTATTATTAAAAAGAAGAAGATTTTACTTCTATAGCCAGGGTATGAACCTAATAGCTTAGTTAGCTTATCTTTTTGTAATTAAGTGTACGTTGCACGTAAATTTTTGATATTTAAAGGTAAGTTAAATTCTTAAATTTACAATGAGAGTAATATATACATAATTTATTCTATCAAAATAATCCTTTATTCAGGCATCTCATT